TCTACCGTATCTTTTGTTTCATTTCTTCTGGAACAATCATAAAAACTTTTTTGATTATGGATCTACTACCAGAAATTCAATGCGTAATCTCAGCATTCAATGTGTATTCCTGAATAATCTAATTTTTCAATTATTCAACCATTTCATTTTACCAAGTTCCACGTTAGCCAGATTAGTCAACATTTATATGTTTCGATGCAACAACAAGATTTTCTTTTTAACAAGTAGTTTTGTTGGTTGGTTAATTGGTCACATTTTATTCATGAAATGGGTTGGATTGGTATTATTCTGGATACGGCAAAATCATTCTATTCGATCTAATAAGTATCTTGTGTCAGAATTGAGAAATTCTATAGCTCGAATCTTTAGTATTCTCTTATTTATCACCTGCGTCTACTATTTAGGCAGAATGCCGTCGCCTATTGTCACTAAGAAACTGAAAGAGAAAGAAACCTCAGAAACGGAAGAAGGGGGAGAAAGAAAGGAGGAAAGCGATGTAGAAACAACTTCCGAAATGAAGGAGACTAAACAGGAACAAGAGGAGGATCTGGACAAAATAGATGAAACGGAAGAGATCCGAGTGAATGGAAAGGAAAAAACAAAGGATGAATTTCACTTTAAAGAGGCACGCTATCAAGATAGCCCGGTTTACGAAGATTCTGATCTGGAGACCCATCAAGAGAATTGGGAATTGGGAAGACTGAAAGAAGAGAAAAAGAAAAGAATGAATATGAATTTGTGGGTTGAAAAAACTTTTGTCACTTTTTTTTTCGATTATCAACGATGGAATCGTCCATTACGATATATAAAAAATGATAAATTAGAAAATGCCTTACGCAATGAAATGTCACAATTTTTTTTTTTTACATGTACAAGTGATGGGAAACAAATAATATCCTTTACATACCCGCCCAGTTTATCGACTTTTTCGGAAATGCTAGAACGAAGAATTGATTTGTACATAATAGAAAAACTATATGACGAAGATCTTTATAATTCTTGGATTTCTACTAATGAAAAAAAAAAGTGCAATTTGAACAATGAATTGAGAAGCCGAATCCAAATTCTAGAAAAAAATGAGGGATTCCCTAGTCTGGATATGCTTGAAAAAAGAACCATATTATGCGATGATGAAAAAAGAACAAAATGTTTGCCAAAAGCATATGATCCTTTTTTCAACGGACCATATAGACGAACGAGAAAAAAATTAGATTCACGTGCAATCATGAATACTTATACAGATACAGAAGATTTAGTAGAATTTTTTTTTATAAATAAGATTCATGATCTAATTCTTAATGATCCCGTAGAACTCCACCGTCAATCATTTTTGAATTCTACAGAAGAAAAAGGAATTGATTCAGAAAGTCAAGCAAAATATTTGCAATTTGTATTTGATGTAATTAGAACACATACAAAAGATAAAAAAACAATGAAAAATCAATCTATTGGAATTAGAATAGAAGAAGTCAGTAAAAAGGTTTCTCGATGGTCATACAAATTAACCGAGAATTTGGAAGAAGAGGAAGAAGAAAATAACGAAGAATTGGAGGAAGAAGATCATGAGATTCATTCAAGAAGAGCCAAACGTGTGGTAATTTATAACGATAATGATCAGAATACCAATTCTCTTTCTAGTATTCAGAATACTAGTAACAATGATAAAAATGATGATCAAACGGAAGAGGAAGAGGTGGCTTTGATACGTTACTCACAACAATCGGATTTTCGTCGCAATCTAATCAAAGGATCCATGCGCGCTCAAAGACGTAAAACAGTTATTTGGAACCTCTTTCAAGTAAATGTACATTCCCCGCTTTTTTTGGATCGTCTAGGCAAAACATCTTTTTTTTCGTCTTTTGATATCAACGAAATGAAGAATCTCATTTTTCAAAATTGGATGGGCAGAGAACAAGAATCAGAATTAAAAAATTCCTATTTTGAAAATAAAGATACAAAAGAAAAAAAGGAGAAAGAGGAAAAAAAATATAAAAATGAACAGATAGAAATATCAGAAGCTTGGGATGCCTTTCTATTTACTCAAGTAATAAGAGGTTTGATGTTAGTAACCCAATCTTTTCTTAGAAAATACATTATATTACCTTCATTAATAATAGCCAAAAATCTTTTCCGTATGTTATTCTTTCAATCTACCGAGTGGGACGAGGATTTTAAGGAATGGGATAGAGAAATGCATATTAAATGCACCTATAATGGTGTTCAATTATCAGAAACAGAATTTCCCCAAGATTGGTTAATAGACGGTATTCAGATAAAGATTCTATATCCTTTCTGTCTAAAACCTTGGAGAAAATCTAAGGCACGATCTAATCATAGAGATCTAATGAAAAAAAAAGATAAAAAAACAAATTTTTGTTTTTTAACAGTCTGGGGAATGGAAGCGGAACTTCCCTTTGGTTCTCCCCGAAAACGACCTTTTTTTTTTGAACCTATTTATAAAGAACTACAAAAAATAAAAAAAAAGGTGAAAAATAAATTTTTACAAGTTCTAAAATTTTTCAATAAAAAAATAAAATACTTTCTAAAAGTTAGAAAAGAAAAAACAAAAGGGGTCATCAAAATAGTTCGAGTTATCAAGCTAATAATGAAAAAACTGGAGAAAGCAAATACAATTTTCTTATTTGAATTGAGGAAAGAAAAAGTATATGAACCGAACGAAAACAAAAAAGATTTAAAAAGAAATAATAAGATTCTTCGCGAATCGTCCGTTCTAATTCGAACGATGAATTGGTTAAATTATTCACTAATAGAAAGAAGAATGAAAGATCTTTCTGATAAGACAATCAAAATAAGGAATCAAATTGAACGAACTGCAAAAGACAAGAAAAAAAAAGAAAGAGTTCTAATTTATGATAATAAAAGATCGGGATCGCAGAAACATATTTGGAAAATAGTAAAAAGGAAAAATAGCCGATTAATGCGTAAATCACACTACTTTATTAAATCATTCATTGAAAAAATATACATAGATATTTTGCTATGTACCATTACCATTTCTAAGATCAATGCACAAATTTTCTTTGAATCAACAAAAAAGATCTTTAATAAATCCATTTACAACAATGAAATAAATCAAGAACAAGAAGGAATTGATGAAAAAAATCAAAATACAATGAATTTTGTTTTGACTCTAAAAAAATTGTTTTCAAATACTGATAATACTGAGAATAGTAATAAAAATTCCAATACTTATTGGAACTTATCTTCTCTGTCCCAAGCATATGTATTTTACAAAATATCACAAAACCAATTACTTAATAAGTATCAATTGGGGCCTGTGCTTCAATATCAAGGGAACTCCCCTTTTTTTAAGGATAATTTCAAAGACTATTGTATGATACACGGAATCTTGAATTCCAAATCAAGACATAAAAAAATTCATACATATGTAATGAACGAATGGAAAAATTGGTTAAAAGGTCATTATCAATACGATTTATCTCAAAAAAAAAGTTCTCGATTAGTACCTAAAGAATGGCGAAATAGAATAAATCAACGTCGTATGATTCAAAACAAGGAATCAATCCAATTGGATTTATATAAAAAATACCAATTAATTGATTCCATGAAAAAAAATGACTATGCAGCGAATTCATTTATGAGTCAAAAAGACAAATGGAAAAAACATTACAGATATGATCTTTTATCATATAAATACATAAGCCTTCCTAATTTATACATTTCTGGATCAACATTAGAAATAAACGGGGACCAAGAAATTCCATATCATTTCAATATATCGAAACCTGAATCATTTTATGTATTGGTAAGTATACCTAGTAATTTTTATATAGAAAAAGGATATCTTATTGATAGGAATACGAATTTGGATAGAAAATATTTTGATTGTAGAATTCTCCATCTTTGTTTTATAAATAATATTGAGATCTGGGCCAATGCACATATTGGCATCAAGATTCAGAAAAATACTAAGACTGAAATTAATAATTTAAAAAAAATGGAAAAAAAAGATCTTTTTTATCCTACAATTCATCAAGAGATCAAACCATGCAATCTCTTTTTTGATTGCATGGGAATGAATAAAGAAAGGTTATATGATACCGCATCAAATCATGATACTATATCCAATCTAGAAACTTGGTTCTTCCCAGAATTTGTGCTACTTTTTGATGTATATAAGATTCAACCTTGGATCATCCCAATCAAATCACTCTTTTTTCATTTTTATAGAAATGAAAAAAGTAAAAACATTAACGTAAATACAAAGAAATCATCTAAGAAAAAAAAAGATCTTGAATTAGGAAATTCCAAGCAGGAAGAAAATGAACAACAGGTCCAAGGAAATCTTGTATCGAATCTACTAAAAAAAAAAAATAAAAAAGATGTTGAAGAAGATTACGCAAGATTTGAAATGAAAAAGGGTATAAAAAAAAAACAAGATAAGAGCAAGAATGAAATGGAACTAGATTTCTTTTTGAAAAAATATTTACTTTTTCAACTAAGATGGGCTAATCCCTTGAATAAAAAAATAATGAAAAATATCAGGATATATTGTCTCCTACTTAGACTGATAAATCCAAATGAAATTGCTATATCTTCGATTCAAAGAGGTGAAATAAATATAGATCAAATGCTAATTCAAAAGGACCTAGTTCTTGCAGAATTGATAAGAAAGGGAATATTTATTATTGAACCAATTTGTCTATCTATACGAAGGGACGGAAAATATATTATATATCAAACTATGGATATTTCATTGGTCGATAATAAGAGGTACCAAACAAAGGAAAAATACACAAAAAAAAGATATATTGAGAAAGGGGGGTTTGAAAAATCCATTGCAGGACGCAGCAACATATTTTTGAGTGGAGACAAAAATCATTATGATTTACTTGTTCCTGAAAATATTCTATCTCCCAGACGTCGTAGAGAATTTCGAATTCGAATTTGTTTCAATTCCCGGAATTTGAATGTTGTGGATAGAAATCCAAGATTTTGCAATGAAAACAAAATAAGAAACTGTGGGCAATTTTTGAATAAGGACAAACATATTAATAATTTCATGAAATTCAAATTGTTTCTTTGGCCCAATTATCGATTAGAAGATATAGCTTGTATGAATCGCTATTGGTTTGATACCAATAACAGCAGTCGTTTCAGTATGGCAAGAATACATATGTATTCACAATTCAGAATGAATTCAATTCCAATGAAAAATGAAAAAATTTATAGTAGATTTCCTACATATCGTATAACATATTTGATAGATGAAAGCCGAAATATATACACTGTGTAACATTCTAATACATGATGCCGATTTCCTAGTGTATATATTTTCACTAGGAAGAGCGGAATCCTTTTAAGTAAAAATAAATTGTTCTCTTTCGTGAATACATATATGTTTTGTATATTTGATCCAAATATACAAAACATAAACCACATAAATAAAAAACAAAGTAGTATATGAATGAAATCCAATTTTGATGTATACTAGATGAAAATAACTGGCATAATAAATATTATTATTTTTCCTGATCGGTAAAATTCACAGAAAAGAAAGATACAAATCTTAATTTATGGTCAAAAATTCATTCATCTCAGTTATTACACAAGAAGAAAAAGAAGAAAATAGTGGGTCTGTTGAATTTCAAGTATTCCATTTCACCAGTAAGATACGGAGACTTACTTCACATTTAGAATTGCACAAAAGAGATTTTTTATCGCAAAGGGGTCTACGAAGAATTCTGGGAAAACGTCAACGATTATTGACTTATTTGTCAAAGAAAAACAAAGTGCGTTATAAGAAATTAATGGATCAGTTAAATATTCGGGAACCAAAAACTCGTTAATTAAATTTTAATTTCTTATTTTATTTTCTTATTATTATCCTTGTTCTTTTTTATTTTTTCATTATTTTTTTATTAGTTCAGTTATTATTTTTTTTTTAGATTTTTCATTTTAAAAAATTCATGAAATAATGAATGAAGGAAAAAATTATGACTGTACCAGCTACAAGAAAAAATTTCATAATAGTCAATATGGGTCCTCACCACCCATCAATGCATGGTGTTCTTCGGCTGATCGTTACTCTGGATGGTGAAGATGTTATTGACTGTGAACCTATATTGGGCTATTTACACAGAGGGATGGAAAAAATAGCGGAGAACCGAACAATTATACAATATTTACCTTATGTAACACGTTGGGATTATTTAGCTACTATGTTTACAGAAGCAATAACAGTAAATGCACCAGAACGATTGGAAAGTGTTCAAGTGCCTAAAAGGGCCAGTTATATCAGAGTTATTATGCTGGAGCTGAGCCGTATAGCCTCCCATTTGTTATGGCTTGGCCCTTTTATGGCCGATATCGGTGCACAGACTCCTTTTTTCTATATTTTAAGAGAGAGGGAATTAATATATGATCTATTCGAAGCCGCCACAGGTATGCGGATGATGCATAATTATTTCCGCATTGGAGGAGTAGCTGCGGATTTACCTTATGGCTGGATAGATAAATGTTTTGATTTCTGTGATTATTTTTTAACAGAAGTTGTTGAGTATCAAAAACTCATTACGCGAAATCCCATTTTTTTGGAACGAGTTGAAGGAGTGGGCATTATTGGTGGGGAGGAGACAATAAATTGGGGTTTATCAGGACCAATGTTACGAGCTTCTGGAATACAATGGGATCTTCGTAAAGTTGATCGTTATGAGTGTTACAATAAATTTGATTGGGAAGTCAAATGGCAAAAAGAAGGCGATACATTAGCTCGTTATTTAGTAAGAATCGGTGAAATGCAAGAATCCATAAAAATCATTCAACAGGCTCTAGAAGGAATTCCTGGAGGACCTTATGAGAATTTAGAAAACCGGCGTTTTCATAGGACAAAGAATTCCGAATGGAATAATTTTGAATATAGATTTATTACTAAAAAACTTTCACCCAATTTTGAATTGTTAAAACAAGAACTTTATGTAAGGGTAGAGGCCCCAAAAGGAGAATTAGGAATTTATTTAATAGGGGATAGTAGCGTTTTCCCCTGGAGATGGAAAATTCGTCCACCCGGTTTCATCAATTTGCAAATTCTTCCCCAGCTAGTTAAAAGAATGAAATTGGCTGATATCATGACGATACTAGGTAGTATAGATATCATTATGGGAGAAGTTGATCGTTGAAATGATAATTGATACGACAGAAGTACAAACTATTAATTCTTTTTATAGATTAGAATCCTTAAAAGAAGTCTATGGACTCATATGGATTTTTATCCCCATTTTAACCCTTGTCTTAGGAATCACAATGGGGGTATTAGTCATTGTGTGGTTAGAAAGAAAAATATCTGCAGCAATACAACAACGTATTGGACCTGAATATGCCGGCCCATTAGGAATTCTTCAAGCTTTAGCGGATGGGACCAAACTACTTTTGAAGGAGGATCTTCTTCCATCTAGAGGTAATATTCGTTTATTTAGGGTCGGACCTTCTATAGGGTTTATATCAATTCTACTAAGTTATTTAGTAATTCCTTTTGGATATCACCTTGTTTTAGCTGATCTCAGTATAGGTGTTTTTTTATGGATTGCCTTTTCAAGTATTGTCCCCATTGGTCTTCTTATGTCAGGATATGGATCAAATAATAAGTATTCCTTTTCAGGCGGTCTACGAGCTGCAGCTCAATCGATTAGTTATGAAATACCATTAACTCTATGTGTGTTAGCAATATCTCTACGTGCGATTCGTTGGAACATGAACTTTTTTTTATCTCTTTTCTAGAAAAGAGAAAAGAAATGAATTTAAATTTCAATACAATATAAATATAATTCAATATGTAAATATGAATATTAAATAAAGAAACTTTATACTTACTTTATAAAGTATAAAGTAAGTGAAGATAAAGAAATTGAATGTCTTGAATAAATATCTTCATCTTTTTTATTAAACATTTTAGTTCGATGAGTTAAACCAGATAGTTATATGAGTGAAACAAAACTGCTCCTCAATTTGCAGTAAAACAATAAAAATCTCATTCCCTAGGTACAAGAAGAAATTTGAAGTAAACATAAGTTGTTTACCCCAAGATTGAGATTATTTTATTAGTCGTCATATCTTGAAGCGGATGCAAAAGGTCAACTGTATTTATTACTATACTGGGGATCAATCAAAAAGAAGTGGGCAGTTAGGAACACCAAAGTACGCAAAGGATGCGTAATGGAAATAATGTAAGGTATCAAAAAAAGGGATTTTTGCATAAAACTTTGCATAAAACGAATCATAATAAGGGCTTGAAGTTGGTAGAAACGATCAAGCAGTACTTCCCCACGATTCCGATCTAGAGTATGCTACTATTCGCTTATTAAATAAATGACTATCAAGAACGAATTAATCCTTTATTTTCTTTCCTTTTTTTTAGTTTTCAAAAAGAAGAACAGGAACAAGACAAATAGAATGCAATACGATAATAGAATAAAAAAGAATAAAACGGGAATAATAAGAAAATATTTATTTCTTCATACATATGCATATGGGAATTCTTATCATGATTCATTAACTAATGCCAATTCTTTATATTTATGAATATAACGAGTATTTGATTGAAGGATTAAGTTATTGCTGAACAAAGATAAATTTTGATTATTTTAATTCTCATATCATTATAAGGGATGAGATCAATTCGGAAGTGCTTTTTTTATTATAGCAGACAGAATTTTATTGGTCGAATTGAGGACTCTCCAACCTCCAATTTATCTTTACATTGTATTTACCTAAGGTCCAAGGAGAGCAATAATACTGAACCAGCCTTACCTTACATTTCTTTGTGGCCATAGAGGAGCCGTATGAAGCTTAGGTTTCATGTACGGTTTTGGAATAGCGATGGGAGCAGTGATGTTATCATCGACTATAATTATCTAACAGTTCAAGTACAGTTGATATAATTGAGGCACAGTCCAAATATGGTTTTGGGGGATGGAATCTGTGGCGTCAGCCCATAGGGTTTCTAGTTTTTCTAATGTCTTCTCTAGCAGAATGTGAAAGATTACCCTTTGATTTACCAGAAGCAGAAGAGGAATTAGTAGCAGGTTATCAAACCGAATATTCAGGTATAAAATACGGGTTCTTTTATCTTGCTTCTTACCTAAATCTATTAGTTTCTTCATTATTTGTAACAGTTCTTTACTTAGGTGGGTGGAATTTTTCTATTCCGTACATATCTCTTACTGAACTTTTTGGAATAAATAAAATGTTTAGAGTCTTTGTAATAGCAATTAGTATCTTTATTACATTAGCTAAAGCTTATTTGTTTCTGTTCATTCCTATCACAACAAGATGGACTTTACCTAGGATGAGAATGGATCAATTATTAAATCTTGGATGGAAATTTCTTTTACCTATTTCTCTAGGTAATCTATTATTGACAACCTCTTTTCAACTCGTTTCACTATAAACTATAAATAAAAATACGAAATTAAGAGAAAACAATAATGAATATTATATATTCATAACTTATCTCAACCAAGAGAAAGAAACATAAATTTTATTCACGGATATCTATAATATGTTACCTATGGTTACTGGGTTCATGAATTATGGCAAACAAACAATACGAGCCGCAAGGTACATTGGACAAAGTTTCATAATTACCTTATCCCATACAAATCGTTTACCTGTAACTATTCAATATCCTTATGAAAAATCAATCACATCAGAGCGTTTTCGTGGTCGAATCCACTTTGAATTTGATAAATGTATTGCTTGTGAAGTATGCGTTCGCGTATGTCCAATAGACCTTCCCATTGTTGATTGGAAATTTGAAAAAGATATTAAGAAAAAACAATTGCTTCATTATAGTATTGATTTTGGTGTCTGTATATTTTGCGGTAACTGTGTCGAGTATTGTCCAACAAACTGTTTATCGATGACTGAAGAATATGAGCTTTCCACTTATGATCGTCACGAATTGAATTATAATCAAATTTCTTTAGGTCGGTTACCCATTTCAATAATTGGAGATTACACAATTCAAACAGTTATGGATTCAAAAAATAAAATGAAAAAATAAAAACCCGTTCAAGAACGATTACCAATTACTAAGATTTGGTTTGGAATAAAGTAGGATTAGCCAAATAACTTTATTTTATCTATCTAATGATATTCCTTTTTTTTCATTCAATTAGGAAGGTATCATATAAAAAAAGAGTTCCTTTCCTGGACCCTTAGTAAGGTCATGAAATATTTCGACTTATTTATTTATCTTTTATTTCATAATGGATTTACCTGGACCAATACATGATATTATTGTAGTATTTCTGGGATCAGTTCTTATATTAGGAGGTCTGGGAGTAGTATTACTTACCAATCCCATTGATTCTGCCTTTTCATTGGGATTGGTTCTTGTTTGTATATCCTTATTATATATTTCATTGAATTCCTATTTTGTAGCTGCCGCACAGTTCCTTATTTATGTGGGAGCCATAAATGTATTAATCATATTTGCTGTGATGTTCATGAACGGTTCAGAATATTCCAATGATTCCTATTTGTGGACCATTGGAGATAGGATCACTTCACTGGTTTGTACAAGTATTTTTTTTTCATTAATGACTACTATCCCAGATACGTCATGGTCCGGAATTTTTCGGACTACAAGATCAAATCAGATTATAGAACAGGACTTAATGAGTAACGTTCAACAAATTGGGATTCATTTATCCACAGATTTTTATCTTCCTTTTGAACTCATTTCTATAATTCTTTTAGTTTCTTTGATAGGTGCAATTACTATGGCTCGTCAATAATCTAATATAATAAGAAATAAGAACTTCCTTTTTTATAATTAAAGAATGAAAATGGATTTAATCTATTTTATTTCAATCTACTGTGAATATCTTATTTTGTTCTGTAATTCTTCTATTCTACTAGTCAACTGAATCGGTTTAATTTTTGTTCATATTGAAATGAATCGAGATAGATGAGGAATTTAACAATGATGTTAGAACATGTACTTTTTATAAGTGTTTATTTATTTTCTATCGGTATCTACGGACTGATCACAAGCCGAAGCATGGTTAGAGCACTTATGTGTCTTGAGCTTATACTGAATTCGGTGAATATAAATCTCGTCACATTTTCCGATATATTTGATAGTCGGCAATTAAAAGGAGAAATTTTCTCAATCTTTGTTATAGCCATAGCGGCTGCTGAAGCAGCTATTGGGCTAGCTATTGTTTCGTCGATCCATCGTAACAGAAAATCAACTCGTATCAATCAATCGAATTTGCTGAATAATTAGTCATAATTCTTCTATTTTCACATAGAAATCAAAACATAAGACTTTTAGAATATTCTAAATAGAATCTAATAGAATTAGAATTCACTATAATAGAATATTCTATTATTTTCTTATTTATTTTATTTCTTCTCTTTTTCATATATATTTCTGATTTAGAGTTAATAACCTATTCTATCACTAACCTAATAACAAACGTATTCATCTGATATATAATATATCATCATATCCTTAATTCTATTTCTATATATCTATATACTAGAATCTTTCTATATTTATATGTATATATGTATATGAATATATATATTAGTATAGTACATTATATGAATTAGTATAGTACATTATATGAATAGGATTACTTAGAATTCCTAGAATTCTACTAAATTCTCAATTGATATTTTCAATTCTATAAAATTGAATTAAATTAAGACAAAAATATAGAAATTCTCTAAATTAAATAAAAATTAAGATCTTATATATTAATAGAAATATAAGAATATAGTAAAATAACCATGAATTGAATTCGTAAACTCATATTTCATGGTTATTGAAATGGAAATCAAAGTATCTTGGCCCTTTCTCATAAACAGATTAGAAAATCTATTGATTCTTAAAATTTTGATAAATCATCGATTCGTCTGGTGTCTACAATAGAAAATATATGATTTATTTCATTTTATGATTTTATTTTACCAGATCGAAAATCTTTTGTGTTCAAAACTGGAATTTATAGACCCAATGTCACATTCAGTAAAGATTTATGATACATGTATAGGATGTACCCAATGTGTTCGAGCTTGCCCCACGGATGTATTGGAAATGATACCTTGGGACGGATGTAAAGCTAAGCAAATTGCTTCTGCGCCAAGAACCGAGGATTGTGTAGGTTGTAAGAGATGTGAATCCGCTTGTCCAACGGATTTTTTGAGTGTCCGTGTTTATTTATGGCATGAAACAACTCGCAGCATGGGTCTTTCTTATTGATATGTGACTTGATATGTGACAAAAAATTCCACTTGAATCGTTTGATTCCTCTTTACCGACAAAAGCCCGTACTCGAGAAAAGAAAATATATTATCCTTCTCCCGAGCACGGGCTTTTCTGGTCTAATTTTATCTTGTCTTTATCACGAGTTATTTTCCTTGGTTAACAATACTTCTTGTTTTGCCCATATTCGCAGGTTCTTCAATTGTCTTTTTCCCTCATAGGGGAAATAAGGTGTATAGGTGGTATACTCTATGTATATGTATCCTAGAGCTCCTTCTAATGACCTATGTATTTTGTTATCATTTCCGATTGGACGATCCATTAACCCAATTGAAGGAGGATTTTCAATGGATCAATCTTTTTGATTTTCACTGGAGACTGGGAACCGATGGACTTTCCATAGGACCCATTTTACTGACAGGATTTATCACTACTTTAGCTACTTTAGCAGCTTGGCCAGTTACTCGAAATCCGCGATTTTTCTATTTCTTGATGTTAGCAATGTATAGTGGCCAAATAGGATCATTTTCTTCTCGAGACCTTTTACTTTTTTTCATCATGTGGGAATTAGAATTAATTCCTGTTTACTTACTTTTATCCATGTGGGGAGGAAAAAAACGCCTGTACTCGGCTACAAAGTTTATTTTGTGCACTGCCGGAGGTTCCATTTTTCTCTTAATAGGAGTTCTAGGTATGGGTTTATATGGTTCCAATGAACCAACATTAGATTTAGAAAAATTAGCTAATCAATCATATCCTGCAGCATTGGAAATAATACTCTATTTTGGTTTTCTTATTGCTTATGCTGTCAAATCGCCGATGATACCCCTACATACATGGTTACCAGATACCCACGGGGAAGCACATTACAGTACATGTATGCTTTTAGCTGGAATCTTATTAAAGATGGGAGCATATGGATTGATTCGGATCAATATGGAATTATTAGCTCACGCTCATTCTATAGTATCTCCCTGGTTGGTGATAGTAGGAATAATACAAATCATTTATGCAGCTTCAACCTCTCTCGGTCAACGCAATTTAAAAAAACGTATTGCCTATTCTTCCGTATCTCACATGGGTTTCATAATTATAGGAATTGGTTCTATAACTGGCATGGGACTTAATGGAGCCATTTTACAAATACTCTCTCATGGATTGATTGGTGCTGCACTTTTTTTCTTAGCAGGAACAAGTTGTGATAGAATACGTTTTGTTTATCTCGAAGAGATGGGAGGGATATCTATCCCAATGCCAAAAATATTTACCATGTTTAGTAGTTTCTCGATGGCTTCTCTTGCATTGCCAGGAATGAGTGGTTTTGTTGCAGAATTCTTAGTATTTTTTGGAATAATTACCAGCCCAAAATATCTTTTCATGCCAAAAATGTTAATTACTTTTGTAATGGCAATTGGAATGATATTAACTCCTATTTTTTTATTATCTATGTTACGTCAGATTTTCTATGGATACAAGCTATTCAATATTCCAAACTCGAATTTTTTTGATTCTGGACCACGAGAACTATTTGTTTCGATCTGTATCTTTCTACCTGTAATAGGAATTGGTATTTATCCTGATTTCGTTCTCCCGTTATCGGTTGACAAGGTACAAGTTCTATTATCTAATTATTTTTATAGATACTAATTCTTTTTTTAGATTCAATAATAAATGAAAATGAAATAATTTTCATTAATTGGAAAGAAAGTCTTAGAATTCTTTGACTTTCATATTTTAACGATTTTTCGTTGTACAATGAAAAAAAAAAGGAAGGGTTAATTAGAATTGTAATGAGATACATCTAAAGTTTTTGAGAACCATTTGAATAATTCCTCTATTTAAACGGTTCTCAAAAACTCGCACAAATGTTCATTGTGTATCAGACGATTTTTTTATGTATTCTTCGTGTAGTTTATTTTATTCAATTAGATATTCATTGGAATGAACCATAACTATGGAACCCGATTCCTAATAGATTGATCCCAAAATAGCATATCCAAATTAGGATAAATCCTATAGAAGCTACAAATGCCGAATTCGTGCCTTGGTCTTGCAATTTTGGATTTGTTCTAGTATGTAAATAAATTGCAAATATGGTCCAAGTAATAAATGCCCAAGTTTCCTTAGGGTCCCAATTCCAATAAGAACCCCATGCTTCATTAGCCCATACTGCTCCAGAAAGAATACCTATGGTTAAAAAGGTAAACCCTAAACTAATGACACGATAACTCCAATAATCCAAACGCTGAATTAATTGATATTTGTAAAAATTTGGAAATGAGAGGAAAGAAGTATTTTTTAATACACTTCCTTTTTCGTTCAAATATTCCATATCACCAAAGAAAAACGACTTCCTTAAACTGAAAAAATTCTTGTTTTTCAAAAAAGAATCGATTCTTTTTTGAAATGTAATCACTATAAGAGCAACTGATAATAATGATCCACATAAAAGAGCTGCATAGCTCAATAGCATCATACTGACATGCATCATTAACCACTGAGATTGTAGAGCAGGTACTAATATTGCGGGTTGATGCATTTCAGTTGAAAGACCTGACGTGGCGAAACCTTGGGTAAAAATGGCACTTGGTGCAGTTATTGCGCTTAAATCATTTTTATGATTCCCAAGATACGGAATCATATGAATAATGGATAAACTCCATGAAAGGAAGATTAATGATTCGTATAAATTACTTAAGGGAAAATGTCCCGAAGAAATCCAACGAGTAACTAAAAACCCTGTTATAGAGAAAAAAGTAGCTATCATCCCTTTTTCTGACGAATTACGTAATCCTTCGATTTCGTAGACTAATAAGTTCATCAAACGAATCATAATCACAATTGATATGATCGAAAAGGAAATATGAGTTAATATATGTTCTAAGGTCACAAATATCATAAAGAAGAGTCCCTTTTAAATAATTGAAATCGGGGAGGGGATTAAATAGAATATAAAATAAAATATTTTATATTCTATTAGATCTATTGTGTCTATATTATTAATAGTTATAGAATATTTATGCCGCCACTCGGACTCGAACCGAGATGCTCTAGCACTGCTTCCTAAGAGCAGCGTGTCTACCAATTTCACCATGGCGGCTTACCCTAAATAATAATAGGAAATTCATGTTGAATTGTCGATATTCAATAGAGTTTAGGAAACAATGAAGAAAGATGCATTTCCATTCATATGGAAATGTTCAATATCAATAATATTGAATTAGTATCTTCGTAAGTTCAGTTTTCATAATCAACTTTTACGTACTAGAAACCTAGCTCTTGTTTATCCAAAACAGTCAGAACTCAATAGTTTCGTTCTCGGTCGGGGTATAAAATTCATAATTTTTTTTCTAATGATTTCGAGACCCAACACCTTAGTCTAAAGTATAATGAAATATTCAGATTCTTTATTGTCTATCGTAATTGTGCTTTTCTATTTCGAAAAGCACAATTCATAGGAAAGAAAAAAACATCTTACGAATTCAATATCAATCAATATAAATCTCAATAAATAGAATATAATAGAAATATAGAAAGACTATAAAAAATAGAAAAAAATGATAAAAAAAAGAAAATACACAATACTGAGTACTTTGAATTCAGTAGACAGAAAGATTCTTATTTTTCATATTACTTAGCTCTAACTAATATGGAGAAGTGAAATACAAAGAAAATACACAATACATTAGTAAAATTGAATCATTTGTCTTCCAATTTAAAAATTGGAAATTTGGAAGTTCTTTGAAACTTGTCAATTAAGATTTTTCCAAGACTTTTTTTTGTCGTACAAAAAAACTTTTTGACTGTCCGGTGGAAACAGATTTAGCTAAAGAAAAAGCTTTTACTGCCTCTAAAGATCCTTTTTTTTTCCAAAGATTTCTACGAATATGCTTTTTTGACATAGAAGTACGTTTTTTTGGAACTGCCATTAAAAAGGTAGGTGACTCATTTTTATCGTTGTATGTGAAAGACATATATTGTTTAGAATAAATTACTCTTTATTAGTCATTACCTATACTTAATACTTAATTCCATTAATTTACCTCAAGAATATCATAACATACAAATAGAAGAAAAAAGAATAAAAGAAAAAGAAAATCAATAATAAAAGAAAAAGATTCTATTTTAATAGACAAATAGATTTTTATTTTCTATCTTCATTCTGATATTTGCATAATGTAATAATTACATACGTATTGTATATTTATTTTTTTTTTAAGGAATATATACAAAAAGAATATACAAAAAAAGTAATGTAATTCAAATATTATTGAATATAGATTCATATAGAATCTAAAATATAATATAAGAGTCATATATACAATATTACAAATAGGAATATTTCATATTAAGAATAGTAATAGAAAATATTTATCTAATTTATCTAAATAGTAAAATAAAATAGTAAAGTAATAAAGTAAATAGTATATAAATATATACTATATACTATAATAATATATCACGAAGAAAATATAATATGAATAAAAATATATTTAAAAAGTATACAAAGTATACAAAGTATATATAAATATATAGAAATATATAATATAGAATAGAAATTACATAATTTTACATTTTACATAATTAGAATATAATGTAAAGGGAAAATCCAATTATTAAAAATCTCATATGATGTCATATTCTTTCAAAAATATCTTTCTTTTATAGAGTTTGAAGTTAGAGGTTCATTAATAACTAAGTAAGAAACTTGACTAATTATTTGATCATATTCTTTGATATTTGACCAACCAATTGCAACTTTTATTTCAAATATTTGAGAAAACAAAAAGTCATAATTCAAATATTTGTATTTTTGTATTTGATCTTTTTCATATTTTTTTTTCTTATTGTTTTGTTCTTTTCGAGAGAGATCCTAATTGGTGAATCGGAAACAATTCTAAGAAAAAAGAACAATTTGTTTTCTTATGGAATATACATATAAATATGCATGGATAATACCCCTTTTTCCGCTCCCAGTTACTATGTCAATAGGATTTGGACTTCTACTTATTCCGACAGCAACAAAAGATCTTCGTCGTATGTGGGCTTTCCTAAGTGTTTTACTACTAAGTATAGCTATGTGGTTTTCGGCCAATCTGTCTATTCAGCAAATAAATGGAAGTTTGACCTATCAATATCTATGGTCTTGGACCATCAATAATGATTTTTTATTAGAGTTCGGACACTTGATCGATCCACTTACTTCTATTATGTCAATACTAATTACTACTGTTGGAATCATGGTTTTTATTTATAGTGACAATTATATGTCTCACGACCAAGGATATTTGAGATTTTTTGCTCATATGAGTTTTTCCAATGCTTCAATGTTGGGATTAGTTACTAGTTCCAATTTGATACAAATTTATATTTTTTGGGAACTAGTGGGAATGTGTTCCTATTTATTGATAGGCTTTTGGTTCACACGACCCATTGCAGCAAGTGCTTGTCAAAAAGCTTTTGTAACTAATCGTATAGGAGATTTTGGTTTATTATTAGGAACCTTAGGATTTTATTGGATAACTGGTAGTTTTGAATTTCGCGATTTGTTCCAAATAGTGAATACCTTGATCCAGAATAATGGGGTCAATTCTTTATTTGCTACTTTATGTGCCTTTTTATTATTTGTCGGTGCAGTTGCTAAATCCGCACAATTTCCCCTTCACGTATGGTTACCTGACGCCATGGAAGGTCCCACTCCTATTTCGGCTCTTATACACGCTGCTACTATGGTAGCAGCAGGAATTTTTCTTGTAGCTCGGCTTCTTCCTCTTTTCATAGTTATACCTTACATAATGAATCTCATTTGTTTAGTAGGTATAATAACAGTACTTTTAGGAGCTACTTTAGCTCTTGCCCAAAGAGACATTAAAAGAAGTTTAGCTTATTCTACAATGTCTCAATTGGGTTATATTATGTTAGCTCTAGGTATAGGTTCTTATCGAGCTGCTTTATTCCATTTGATCACCCATGCCTATTCTAAAGCTTTATTGTTTTTGGGATCCGGATCCATTATTCATTCAATGGAACCTATTGTTGGATATTCACCAGAGAAAAGTCAGAATATGGTTCTTATGGGAGGTTTAACAAAATATGTTCCAATTACAAAAACTACTTTTTTTTTAGGTACACTTTCTCTTTGTGGTATTCCGCCTCTTGCTTGTTTTTGGTCCAAAGATGAAATTCTTCACGATAGTTGGTTGTACTCACCAATTTTCGCACTAATAGCTTGGTTCACAACAGGATTAACCGCATTTTATATGTTTAGGATGTACTTACTTACCTTTGATGGGTATTTGCGCATTCATTTTCAAGATTATAGTAGTCTTAGTAGTACAAAAAATAGTTCGTTTTATTCAATATCTCTATGGGGAAAAGGGACACTTAAGAAAGTCAATAGAAATTTCTTTTTTTCAAACATGAATAAGAATAAGGTTTGTTTTTTTTCAAAAGATATATATAAAATTGACAAGAATGTAAGAAGTAAGATACGAGACTTTAGTACTTACTTTAGAAATAGGTACACTTATATGTATCCTCACGAATCGAGCAATACTATGTTATTTCCTCTCCTTGTATTAGTACTATTTACTTTGTTCATTGGATCAATAGGAATTTCTTTTAAGGGAGGAGCAATATATTTGGATATATTATCGAAATGGCTAACTCCATCGACAACCCTTTTTCATCAAAAATTGAATTCTTCTGAGGATTGGTATGGATTTTTGTCAAATGCTTTTTTTTCAGTAAGTATAGCTCTTTTCGGACTATTGATAGCATCTCTTTTTTATGGATCTATTTATTCATCTTTCAAAAATTTGAGCTTAATTAATTTATTTTTAAAAAGAGGTCCTAAAAGAATTATTCTGGACAAAATAAAAGGTGTGATATACAATTGGTCATATAATCGTGGTTATATAGATATTTTTTATACTGGAATTTTCACCATGAGTATAAGAGGGTTAGCCGAGCTAACTCAGTTTTTTGATCAATATATAATTGATGGAATTCTAAATGGAATTGGTGTTGCAAGTTTCTTTATGGGCGAAGGGATAAAATATATAGGAGGTGGGCGAATCTCATCTTATCTATTCTTGTATTTTTCTTATGTGTCGATCTTCATATTCATTCTTTTCTTTTTCTCTTCTTTCAGTCTTCCCAATTCCCAATTCTCTTGATGGGTCTCCAGATCAGAATCTTCGTAAACCGGGCTATCTTGATAGCGTGCCTCTTTAAAGTGAAATTCATCCTTTGTTTTTTCCTTTCCATTCACTCGGATCTCTTCCGTTTCATCTATTTTGTCCAGATCCTCCTCTTGTTCCTGTTTAGTCTCCTTCATTTCGGAAGTTGTTTCTACATCGCTTTCCTCCTTTCTTTCTCCCCCTTCTTCCGTTTCTGAGGTTTCTTTCTCTTTCAGTTTCTTAGTGACAATAGGCGACGGCATTCTGCCTAAATAGTAGACGCAGGTGATAAATAAGAGAATACTAAAGATTCGAGCTATAGAATTTCTCAATTCTGACACAAGATACTTATTAGATCGAATAGAATGATTTTGCCGTATCCAGAATAATACCAATCCAACCCATTTCATGAATAAAATGTGACCAATTAACCAACCAACAAAACTACTTGTTAAAAAGAAAATCTTGTTGTTGCATCGAAACATATAAATGTTGACTAATCTGGCTAACGTGGAACTTGGTAAAATGAAATGGTTGAATAATTGAAAAATTAGATTATTCAG